CTAGGAAATCAACAACGGGTTTTAGTCTGAATTTTAAAAAGCTTGTTTTAATATCCGAACAAAGAAGATTTGATTCAGAAAATCAAAAAAAATGTTTGAAATTTCTATTCGATGTAATTACAACTGATCCAAATAATCAAACAATTCAAAATAAATCTATTGGAATAGAAGAAATAGGTAAAAAGATTCCTCGACGATCATACAAATTGATCAATTCTTTTGAAGAGCGGGAGGAGGAAAATGAGGAAGAATCAACAGAAAATCATGGGATTCGTTCAAGAAAAGCCAAACGTGTGGTAATTTATACTGATAAGGCGGATCCGGATCAGAATACCAATACTGATACTAGTACCAGTACTAATAGTGATCAAGCAGAAGAGTTGGCTTTGGTACGTTACTCGCAACAATCAGATTTTCGTCGGGATATAGTAAAAGGATCCATGCGCGCTCAAAGACGTAAAGTAGTTACTTGGGAAATGTTTCAAGCAAATGTGCATTCCCTGCTTTTTTTGGACAGAATAGACAAAACTTTTTTTTTTTCTTTTGATATCTCCCGAACAATGAATCTAATTTTTAGAAATTGGATAGATACAGGACCTAAATTCAAAACTTCGGACTCTGAGGAGGAAGAGGCAAAAGAAAAGGCAAAAAAAATTGCAGATAAAAAAAACGAGAATGAAAGGATAGCAATAGCAGAAACTTGGGATACTATTATATTTGCTCAAGCAATAAGAGGTACTATGTTAGTAACCCAATCGATTCTTAGAAAATACATCATATTGCCTTCATTGATAATAGCTAAAAACCTCGGCCGTATGTTCTTATTTCAATTCCCCGAGTGGTACGAGGATTTGAAGGAGTGGAATAGAGAAATGCATGTTAAATGCACCTATAATGGTGTTCAATTATCAGAAACAGAATTTCCGAAAAACTGGTTAACAGATGGTATTCAGATAAAAATCCTATTTCCTTTCTGTCTGAAACCCTGGCGCAAATCCAAACTACGATCCCATCATAGAGATCCAATCCAAAAGAAAGGGAAAACAGAAAATTTTTGTTTTTTAACAATCTGGGGAAGGGAAACCGAACTACCTTTTGGTTCTGCCCGACAACAACCTTCCTTTTTTGAACCTATTTATAATGAATTCGAAAAAAAAAAAAGAAAAGTGAAAAAAAAATGTTTTCTAGTTCTAAGAGTTTTCAAAGAAAAAACAAAACAGTTTATAAAGGTCTCAAAAGAAAAAACAAGATGGATTATCAAAACGGTTCTATTTTTAAAAAGAATAATAAAAGAGTTTGCAAACGTAAATCCAATTTTCTTATTTGTATTGAAGAAAGTATATGAACCGAACGAAAATGGAAAAGATTCCATAATCATAAGCAGTAATAAAACTGTTCCTGAATCGACCATTCGAATTAGATTCATGGATTGGGCAAATTATTCACTGACAGAAAAAAAAAGGAAAGATCTGTCTGATAGAACAACCCTAATCAGAAATCAAATAGAAAGGGGTGCAAAAGACAAAAGAAAAATATTTCTAACTCCGGATATAAATATTAGTCCTAACGATACAAGTTGTGGTGATAAAAGATCGGAATCGCAGAAACATATTTGGCAGATATCAAAAAGAAGAAGTAACAGATTCATATTCATACGCAAATGGCACTATTTTTTGACATTTTTCAACGAAAGAATATACATACATATCTTTCTATGTACTGTTAATGTTTCTAGAGTCAATGTACAACTTTTCCTTGAATCAACAAAAAAGATTATCGATAAATACATTCACAACGATGAAAAAAATAAAGAAGGGATTGATGAAACAAATAAAAAAAAAATTCACTTTATTTCGACTATAAAAAAGTCTCTTTCTAATATTAGTAATAATAAATCAAAGATTTCTGGTGACCTATATTCCTTTTCACAAGCATCTGTATTTTACAAATTATCACAAATCCAAGCTATTAATAAGAAGTATCATTTGAGATCTCTACTTCAATATCGTGAAGCATATCTTATTCTTAAGGATAAAATCAGGAATTTTTTTGGAACACGAAGAGTATTAGATTCCAAATCAAGGCATAAAAAACTTCCGAATTCTGGAATGAATGAATGGAAAAACTGGTTAAGGGGTCATTATCAATACAATTTATCTCAGGCTAGGTGGTCTAAATTAGTACCGCAAAAATGGCGAACTAGGGTCAATCGGCGTCGTACGATTCAAAATAAAGACTCAAAAAAGAATTCATATGAAAAAGCCCAATTCATTCATTACGAGAAAAAAAATGATTATGAAGTGAATTCATTGACGAGCAAAAAAGAAAAATTAAAAAAAAACTACAGATATGATCTTTTTTCATATAAATATATTAATTATGGGGATAGGAAAGACTCATATATTTATCCATCCTCATTACAAGTAAACGAGGACCGAGAGATTCCATATAATTACAACACACCTAAAATTGAACCATTTTATGTACTGGGGGATATATCTATTAGTGATTATCTAGGAGAAGAGTATATTATTGGTACGGGTAAAAGTACGGATAGAAAATATTTGGAGTGGAAAATTTTCGATTTATTTCTTAGAAAGAATATCGATATTGAGTCCTGGACCGATACGGATACCGGGACCAACATTAATAAAATGACTAAGACCGAGACTGATTATTATCAAATGATTGATAAGAAAGATCTTTTCTATCTCACGATTCATCAAGAAATCAACCCACCCAATCAAAAAAAAAAGTTTTTTTTGATGGGAATGAATAAAGAAATGCTATATCGTCCCATATTAAATACGAAATCTTGGTTCTTCTCAGAATTTGTGCCACTTTATGATGCATATAAGATCAAACCGTGGATTATACCAATCAAATTACTTCTTTTCATTTTTAATGGAAATGAAAACATTAGTGAAAACAAAAACATTAATGGAAATCAAAAAAAGGATCTTCGTATATCATCTAATCAAAAAGAATATCTTGAATTAAAAAATCGAAATCAAGAAGAAAAAGAACAGCTCGGCCACGGAAATATTGGCTCAGACGCACGAAAACGACAAAAAGATTTTGAAAAGGATTACACGGAATCAGACATTCAAAAACGTGAAAAGAAAGGACAACCCGAGAGTAACAAGAAAGCAAAACTAGAGTTATTCCTGAAAAAATATTTGCTTTTTCAATTGAGATGGGATGATCCTTTGAATCACAGAATTTTCAATAATGTTAAGGTATATTGTTTCCTGCTTAGACTAATAAATGCAAAGGAAATTGCTATATCCTCTATTCAAGGAGGAGAAATGCACCTGGATGTAATGTTAATTCAGACGAATCTAACTCTTCCAGAATTGATAAAAAAGGGAATATTGATTCTCGAACCAGTACGTCTGTCTATAAAATGGGATAGACAATTTATTATGTATCAAACCATAGGTATCTCATTGGTCCATAATAATAAATGCCAAACTAATGGAAGATATCGAGAAAAAAGATATGTTGATGAGAATTATTTCAATGGATCCATTGTACAACATAAAAAGATGCTTGTGAATAGAGACGAAAATCATTATGATTTGCTTGTTCCTGAAAATATTCTATCCCCTAGGCGTCGTAGAGAATTGAGAATTCTAATTTGTTTCAATTCCGGAAATAGGAATGTTATGGATAGAAATCCGGTATTTTTCAATGACAACAATGTAAGGAACTGGGGGCAATTTTTGGATGAGGACAAGCATATTGATACAGATATAAATAAATTCATTCAATTCAAATTGTTTCTTTGGCCCAATTATCGATTAGAGGATTTAGCTTGTATGAATCGCTACTGGTTTGATACCAATAATGGCAGCCGTTTCAGTATGTCAAGGATACATATGTATCCACGATTCGGAATTAGTTGATGGTTGGTACATTTCCTATATATCAGGTGTCGGGTCGGGTATATGAATGTACACACACGCTGTGTTACATTCTAATACATGATACCGATTCAATAACGTCTCAATTGGATTGAATCTAGAAATGATTCGGCAGAATCTTCTTAGGTCAAAATAATTTTCTTTTGTAGGTACAGAAACTGCCCTTCTATCGAATCAAATTACAAGTTGTACTTACAATTCATTTGAATTTAATTTTGATTTGATTTGATAGAATAAAGTAATATATGAATAAATCCAGATTATTGTGTGTATCAGATCAAAATAACTGGCATTATTATTATTCCTGATTGGTAAAATCCATATCTGTGAAAAAAAAAAAAAAAGAGAGAGAAATTTGATTTTTATGATTATGGTCAAAAATTCATTCATCTCAGTTATTCCGAAAGAAGAAAAAAACAAAGGGTCTGTTGAATTTCAAGTAATCAGTTTCACCAATAAGATACAGAGACTTACTTCACATTTTGAATTGCACAGAAAAGATTATTTATCTCAGATAGGTTTGCGGAAAATTCTGGGAAAACGTCAACGACTGCTGGCTTATTTGTCAAAGAAAAATAGAGTGCGTTATAAAAAATTAATCGATCAATTAGATATTCGGGAACCAAAAACTCGTTAATTTGAAGATTATTTGAATTCTTTGGTTTATTAGATCTTGAATTTTGATGAACCTCATTTATTTCGTTTTCGGCAATTCATAGAATAATGGATCGGAGAAGAAAACATATGAATGTACCGGCTACAAGAAAAGACCTCATGATAGTTAATATGGGTCCTCACCACCCATCAATGCATGGTGTTCTTCGACTTATCGTTACTCTAGATGGTGAAGATGTTATTGACTGCGAACCCGTATTGGGTTATTTACACAGAGGGATGGAAAAAATTGCGGAAAACCGAACAATTATACAATATCTTCCTTATGTAACACGTTGGGATTATTTAGCTACTATGTTCACAGAGGCAATAACGGTAAATGCACCAGAACAATTAGGAAATATTCAAGTACCCAAAAGAGCCAGCTATATCAGAGTAATTATGCTGGAGCTGAGTCGTATAGCTTCTCATTTATTATGGCTTGGACCTTTTATGGCAGATATCGGTTCACAGACTCCCTTCTTCTATATTTTCAGAGAAAGGGAATTGCTATATGACCTATTCGAAGCTGCCACAGGTATGCGAATGATGCATAATTATTTCCGTATCGGGGGAGTCGCTGCTGATCTACCTCATGGCTGGATAGATAAATGTTTGGATTTCTGCGATTATTCTTTAACAGGAATTGTTGAATATCAAAAGCTTATTACGCAAAATCCCATTTTTTTGGAACGAGTTGAAGGGGTGGGCATTATTGGTGGGGAGGAAGCAATAAATTGGGGTTTATCGGGACCAATGCTACGAGCTTCCGGAATCCAATGGGATCTTCGTAAAGTTGATCATTATGAGTGTTACGATGAATTCGATTGGGAAGTCCAGTGGCAAAAAGAAGGAGACTCATTAGCTCGTTATTTAGTACGAATCAATGAAATGACGGAATCCATAAAAATTATTCAACAGGCTCTAGAAGGAATTCCGGGGGGGCCCTATGAGAACTTAGAAGTTCGACGCTTTGATAGAGCAAGTGATTCCGAATGGAATGGTTTTGAATATCGATTCATTAGTAAAAAACCTTCTCCCACTTTTGAATTGTCGAAACAAGAACTTTATGTGAGAGTAGAAGCCCCAAAGGGAGAATTGGGAATTTTTCTGATAGGGGATAATAGTGTTTTTCCCTGGAGATGGAAAATTCGTCCACCTGGTTTCATCAATTTGCAAATTCTTCCTCAGCTAGTTAAAAGAATGAAATTGGCTGATATCATGACGATACTAGGTAGTATAGATATCATTATGGGAGAAGTTGATCGTTGAAATGATAATTGATACGACAGAAGTACAAGCTATCAATTCTTTTTCCAGATCGGAATCCTTAAAAGAGGTCTATGACCTCTTATGGCTGCTTGTCCCTATTTTTACTCCTGTATCGGGAATCACAATAGGCGTACTCGTGATTGTGTGGTTAGAAAGAGAAATATCTGCAGGGATACAACAACGTATCGGGCCTGAATATGCCGGCCCCTTGGGAATTCTTCAAGCTCTAGCAGATGGGACCAAACTACTTTTGAAAGAGGATCTTCTCCCATCTAGAGGAGATGTTCGTTTATTCAGTATGGGGCCATCTATAGCGGTCATATCAATTCTACTAAGCTATTTAGTAATTCCTTTTGGCTATCGCCTTGTTCTAGCCGATCTCAGTATAGGCGTTTTTTTATGGATCGCTATTTCCAGTATTGCTCCTATTGGACTTCTTATGTCAGGATATGGATCGAATAATAAATATTCCTTTTCAGGTGGTCTACGAGCTGCTGCTCAATCTATTAGTTATGAAATACCATTAACTCCGTGTGTGTTATCAATATCTCTACGTGTGATTCGTTGGAACATGAACCTTTACCCCTTTCCTGTAAATAAAGGAAAGGGGTTGGATGTGTTGAATAGATACCTTTCTCTTTTTATTCATCATTCGGGTCGATGAGTTAAACCAGATAGTTATATGAGTGAAACAAAACAGCTTATGAATTTGCAGTAAGAAGATTGATTCTCATTCCCTATGTACGAGAGTAAAGTGGAAGTAAACATAAGCGGTCGAAACTGTTTACCCCAAGATTGGTTGATTAGTCATCATGACTTGAAGCGGGTGCAAAAGATCAACTGTATGGAGTTTCTACTATTGTATTGTATGTTGTTGTATGTTGTATGTATTACCATATCGGGGATCAATCAAAAATGAGTGGACGGTTAGGAACACGAAGGTACACAAAGGATTAGTGATGAAGATAATGTAAGGTATCCAAAGGGATATTTCTGCATAACATAAAAGGAATCATAATGAGGGCTTTAAGTTCGTAGAAATGATCAAGCAGTACTTCCTCACGATTCCGATCCAGAGTATGCTTCTATCCACTGATTAAATAAATGACTGTCGAGAACGAAGTAATCCTTTGATTTGATTTTTTAGAAACCCCCCTTCTGAGTGAGAAAGAAGAACAGGAACGAAAGAAATGGAATGCAATAGGAAAACTGAAAAATAAGAGATCTTTGTTTATTCTTTCTTTCCTCAATCCTATCCATATTCATACGGATAGAATTCTTATAATGATTTATCAACTATAACTCATGAATTAGTGTCTAATTATTTTTCGTACGAAAAGTATGGGTCGAAATATCTATTGAAACAACGAGTATTTTATTGAAGGATTAAGTTATTACTGAACTAAAAGAATTCTAAGTCTAATTAGAAAATAAAGGATGAGATCAATTCGGAAGCACTTTTTTTTTTTGATTATGGCGGACGGAATTCCATTGGTCTAATTCGGGACTCTTCGATACATCGTTACTCTAATCTACACTACAAACATGCCGAGGTAATAATGAACCAGTCCTTAGATTTATTTGTGGCCATCGAGGAGCCGTATGAAGCTGAGGTCTCATGTGCGGTTCTGGAATAGCGGCGGGAATAGTGATGTTATCATCGACTATGATTATCTAACAGTTCAAGTACAGTTGATATAGTTGAGGCACAGTCAAAATATGGGTTTTGGGGGTGGAATCTGTGGCGTCAACCCATAGGGTTTATAGTTTTTCTAATTTCTTCCCTAGCGGAATGTGAAAGATTACCTTTTGATTTACCAGAAGCAGAGGAGGAATTAGTAGCAGGTTATCAAACCGAATATTCAGGTATTAAATCTGGTTTATTTTACGTTGCTTCTTACCTAAATCTACTAGTTTCTTCATTATTTGTAACAGTTCTTTACTTGGGTGGGTGGAATTTTTCTATTCCGTACATATTCATTTCTGAACCTTTTGGAATAAATAAAACAGGTGGAGTCTTTGGAATGACAGTTGGTATCCTTATTACATTAGCTAAAGCTTATTTGTTCCTGTTCATTCCTATCACAACAAGATGGACTTTACCTAGGATGAGAATGGACCAGCTATTAAACCTTGGGTGGAAATTTCTTTTACCTATTTCTCTAGGTAATCTATTATTAACAACTTCTTCCCAACTCGTTTCGCTATAACAAAATATGATATTCTAGATTCATAACCTATCTAGAGCAAGAGAAAGAAACATCAAACTATTCATGGATATCCACGATATGTTCCCTATGGTGACTGGGTTCATGAATTATGGTCAACAGACAATACGAGCTGCAAGGTATATTGGTCAAAGTTTCATGATTACCTTATCTCACGTGAATCGTTTACCTGTGACTATTCAATATCCTTATGAAAAATCGATCACATCGGAGCGTTTTCGTGGTCGAATCCATTTTGAATTTGATAAATGCATTGCTTGTGAAGTATGTGTTCGGGTATGCCCCATAGATCTACCCGTTGTTCATTGGAGATTGGAAACGGATATTAGAAAGAAACGATTGCTTAATTATAGTATTGATTTTGGAATCTGTATATTTTGTGGTAATTGTGTCGAGTATTGTCCAACAAACTGTTTATCAATGACTGAAGAATATGAACTTTCTACTTATGATCGTCACGAATTGAATTATAATCAAATTGCTTTGGGCCGGTTACCAATGTCAGTAATTGGAGATTACACAATTCGAACAATTACGAATTCGACTCCAATCAAAATAATCAGGGGTAACCCTCTTGATTCAAAAACGATTACCAATTACTAAGATTCCGTTTTGATCTAAAGTAAAGGAGTGAGGCTTCTTTCATTTTGCTAGGTCAGTAAATAACTATTGATTGGTGAGAATCAAGGCTTGATTTTGATTTAGAATGGATTCATAGATCTGTGATGATTTCAAAATATACAATTTCGAACTACTCTTTCAGATACAGTAGCGGGATTGATCCAATAACTGTATCTATATAAATCTACACCCCTTTAGGATTCAATTAGGAACGTATCATATACAAGAAAAAAAATAAGGTAACCTCTTTTTTCTTGGATCGGTTAGTAAGTTTATGAAATATTTCGATTTATTTATCTCTTTTTTTACACATAATGGATTTACCTGGACCAATACATGATATTCTTTTAGTATTTCTGGGATCAGGTCTTATATTAGGAGGTCTGGGGGTGGTCTTACTTACCAACCCAATTTATTCTGCTTTTTCATTGGGACTGGTTCTTGTTTGTATATCCTTATTCCATATTCCATCTAACTCCTATTTTGTAGCTGCTGCACAGCTCCTTATTTACGTAGGAGCTGTAAATGTTTTAATCCTATTTGCTGTGATGTTCATGAATGGTTCAGAATATTACAACGATTTCTATCTTTGGACCGTTGGGGATGGGGTCACTTCACTGGTTTGTACAAGTATTCTTTTTTCACTAATTACTACTATCTCGGATACGTCGTGGTACGGGATTGTTTGGACTACAAGATCAAATCAGATTATAGAGCAGGACCTAACAAGTAACGTTCAACAAATTGGGATTCATTTATCAACAGATTTTTACCTTCCGTTTGAACTCATTTCTATAATTCTTTTAGTTGCTTTGATAGGTGCAATTGCTATGGCCCGGCAGTAAAGTAATTAAGTAATAAATACTTAGATCCAAAATCAAATAAATAAAGTCTTGTTTTGTTCTATGTTATCACATCCATTTTCCTTCAGTTCCATTTTCATATTCTATTGTTCATATATGAAATTGAAAGGGGTTTAGTTCGATCCATTACTAATACCTTACTTTGTTTCGTACTTAATTTATATTCTAATCAAATCGGTGAAATTGTTGTTCATATTGAAATGAATCAAGATTGATGAGGGGTTGGTCAATGATGACCGAACATGTACTTATTTTGAGTGCCTATTTATTTTCTATCGGTATTTATGGGTTGATCACAAGTCGAAACATGGTTAGAGCACTTATGTGTCTTGAACTTATACTGAATGCGGTTAATATAAATCTCGTAACATTTTCTGATTTGTTTGATAGTCGTCAATTAAAAGGAGATATTTTCTCGATTTTTGTTATAGCTATT